TAGACAGGATTCTTTGTGGACAGAATAAAACAGACTAAAAAGTCATGGCTCAATCTTCAGAAATTTCATCGTAAATGTGTGAAATACTTATCCAAAAAATGCGGGAGAAAGAAAAAAGATGCAGGGTCATTTGTCTGCTTGGCTAGTCAAGCACGGGCTACTTCATAGATCTTTGGGCTTTGATTCCCAAGGAATAGAGACTTTCCAAATAAAAGCCGAGGATTGGCATTCCATTGCTGTCATTTTTTATGTATATGGGTACAATTATCTACGCTCCCAGTGTGCCTATGATGTAGCACCAGGGGGACTGTTAGCTAGTGTATATCATCTTACGAGAATAAAGTATGGCGTGGATCAACCAGAAGAGGTATGCATAAAAGTATTTGCCTCGAGGAGGGATCCGAGAATTCCGTCTGTTTTCTGGGTTTGGAAAAGTGTGGATTTTCAAGAACGGGAATCCTATGATATGTTGGGAATCTCTTATGAGAATCATCCACGTTTGAAACGTATTTTAATGCCTGAAAGTTGGATAGGGTGGCCTTTGCGTAAAGATTATATTGCCCCCAATTTTTATGAAATACAAGATGCTCATTGAATACTTATCTTCACTTCTCTAATTCTCTAGATTCAAGGCTCTGTTCTCGGTTAAACGTAGGAATTTAGGTCTCATTTTAGTATGGCTAGGATACCAAACAATACAATTAGGGATTCCTTGGTATTCTCAAATTTGAAAGATACTTATTTCGGATGATCCAAGCCAATAGGATGAACCAAAGAAGTTCTGCCTCATGAACTTTGTCTTGTGGAGACGGACTCTAGGAACGTCATGTAATGTAGGATAAAAGGCAAAAAGAGAATTTGAAGCGAATGAAAGGGTCTTGGATTCGATTTGTATCGATATCTGAACTGAATCTTAGCTATTCGTATCCTTCAACTCCTTTAGACTTTTGAGTCTTTCAAAAAATTAATAGGACCCTTCGAATATGTATAAGTATTAACATTCGTTTTGTAATTTGTAAGGAGAGGATAAATAAAAGAATAAAGAATAGAAAATAGAATCTCATTGTTTAGATACTTTGTCTAATGGTAAAGTCTTTACCCATCTATAAAATCTAAAGTAGATGGGGTCTATCTCTAAAAACGGAGAGGGCGAATATGTATTATGATCTAGATTCTTACTGAATTTAATGAGAATGTCTGTCGATTCATATCAATTACTTTGTCGAAGAGAAGCTCATACAAATTAATCATGTGCCAGGAACCAGATTTGAACTGGTGACACGAGGATTTTCAGTCCTCTGCTCTACCAGCTGAGCTATCCCGACTACTCACGATACTGCATCTTCATTTTACTAGAGAAGTTGGATCGATGTCAATTGAAAGGATATTAGAAAGTCTCGCCCAGGTGCTGTAATTTCTTGGATTGTCAAAAGAACAACTTGGTAAGTTTCAGGGGGAATAAGAATCTCGATTGTTAATCATTCAAAACGGGGATTCCTTGCTCAAAGATGTTCATTTGTACCTGTATACTATGTATTAAAAAACTCGTGATAAGAGAAAAACCTTTCCGCTCAGATGCGTTTGTAAAAGAGTAGGATGGATGGGAACGATAAGGAATTTGGAAGCGCTAACGAAAAAGGATAAATATAACTAAAAGGAGAGAATAAATAGTTAGATAGCCAAATGGGCGCTTTGGGGATAGAGGGACTTGAACCCTCACGATTTCTAAAATCGACGGATTTTCCTCTTACTATAAATTTCATTGTTGCCGATATTGACATGTAGAATGGGACTCTATCTTTATTCTCGTCCAATGAATCAATTCTTTAAAAGATCTATCAGACTCTGGAGTGAATGATTTGGCTCTTCTGTCCAATATGAATCTATTCCCAATACAATAAGTCTTCCGTTTTTCAGATAACAACTACAGATTCGAGTCGTCATTAATCATTTCATATTTTATAGTATTTCAGTACGCATACCTTACCTATGTATATTATATAGGGTTATCCTTCACTCTTTCTGAAGTTTCAATAGAAAGATTCCTCTACCAACGCAAGACAATCAACTCCATTTGTTAGAACAACTTCCATTGAGTCTCTGCACCTATCCTTTTTGATTTTCGCTTTCTGATTCTTCGGTTGTTTTCAGAAAACGGGATTTGGCTCAGGATTGCCCATTTTTATTAATTCCAGGGTTTCTCTGAATTTGAAAGTTCTCACTTAGTAAGTTTCCATACCAAGGCTCAATCTAATTAAGTCCGTCGCGTCTACCTATTTCGCCATATCCCCTTTTGAGATTAGGATCTCATTGTGATGTCCTTCCCCCTTTTCTTTTATTTAGACTGGCACCATTGAATTCATTAGATATTTATTGCTATCTCGACTAAGTCTTTTCTCAGCTTTTCTTTTTGGTCCAATCAAAAACGATTTTATCATTTATGTATCTACAATTCAATAAAAGTGGATACATACCATATATCTATTGCCCCTCTTCCGATCATTTTTCTATGCAATTTCAACTACTTAAAGGGTCGATTTTTCGTCCTAAATTCCACCTTTACAAATAAAAGCGGAGGAATGTCTCATTTGTTATAACTAATTTTCCATTCACTAGTTAGGATTTGAAATAGAGATGATAGGGAATAAAATAGAGAAGTCTAATAAAAAGAATTTCAAATGTCAGTTGAATTCAAAAACGAAAAACAAAAAATTTTTGAATATTTATTCATTTCTTATTCACTAAGCTACAAATAAAAAATCTATTCTTGTGAGAAACAAATCGAAATTAGATAGCCCTAAATTAATCGTTATCTAATTAATCGTTATCTTCTATAAGTCTAAGATTGAAGCTGTATTTGAAATTCTATATTGTATTGTTTTTTCTATTCAGATTGATTATGAATAGCTAAGAATTCAATGAAAATTGTATTATAATAGTTACTAGCAAGCAAGGATTCTGATAGTTTGTTGAATTCCTAAGCGTGTCGAATTTCTCTTATGCCAGCCTACTTAGCTCAGAGGTTAGAGCATCGCATTTGTAATGCGATGGTCATCGGTTCGATTCCGATAGTCGGCTTTTCTCTCTTTATTTTTTTGATGTTTCATCATTGAAAATGTCCTTTTGAAATCCAAGAATATTGAAAGAAACGTCTTCCGCTTTTGCTAAAACCCATCGGTTTATTAGATTCTAGGAACTTCCAACTAGGACAGAAAAAAGATCCTTTTCTTTTTCTATATAGAGACTATTAAAGTAAAGATCTGGATATTTCTTTATCCAATTCATCTCGTTATTCTTTACTAGTACAGTTCAGTAAATTTCACTTCATTTCTCATTTAGTTCAGTTTTAGTTTAGTTTTATTCTGTAAAATGAAATTTCATCAATAAGAGTGAAATATAAATAAGAGGGAGGAGTCTTTATGTCACGTTACCGAGGACCTTGTTTCAAAAAAATACGCCGCCTGGGCGATTTACCGGGACTAACTAAAAAAAGTCCCAGAGATCTTAGAGACCAACCGGGGTCTGGGAAAAAATCCCAATATCGTATTCGATTAGAAGAAAAACAAAAATTGCGTTTTCATTATGGTCTTACAGAACGACAATTGCTTAAATACGTGCGGATCGCCGGAAAGGCCAAAGGTCCAACCGGGCAGGTTTTACTTCAATTACTTGAAATGCGCTTGGATAACATTCTTTTTCGATTGGGTATGGCTCCGACTATTCCGGGAGCTCGCCAATTAGTGAACCATAGACATATTTTAGTAAATGGTCGTATAGTAGACATACCAAGTTATCGCTGCAAACCCCGAGATATTATTACGGCAAAGGATGAACGAAAATCTAAAGTTCTAATTCAAAATTCTCTCGATTCATCCCCTCCCCGGGAATTACCAAACCATTTAACTCTTGACCCGGTGCAATATCAAGGATTGGTCAATCAAATAATAGATAGTAAATGGATCGGTTTGAAAATAAATGAATTGCTCGTCGTAGAATATTATTCTCGTCAGGCTTAAACCGAACGAAAATAAAAATTATTGAAAATAAGGTAAGGTGCGGACAACTTTGCTCCCTTTCGGCGAAGTAAATTAACCTAAGGTTAAGAGAAATATAGGGTTTGAGCCATATTTTTCTCTGATTTCGGTATCATAAACCGAGAGGGAGATTTTCTTTCCTGATCTCCCCTTGTTCTTTCCTGTCTTTTACATGCCACAGCCATTCGGAATAGAGAATCTATATCAAATAAAGGTCTAACTGTATGGAATAATGAGATTGATTGTTATTTGCTCTATTGTGGTTAGTAAGATCGGTGAGTTGGGTGAAGGTACGGAAAGAGAGGGATTCGAACCCTCGGTAAACAAAAGTCTACATAGCAGTTCCAATGCTACGCCTTGAACCACTCGGCCATCTCTCCTACATAAGAATTATGACCCAAAAACCGAGTGAATTGCGAGTCATTCATCTTCATTAATTGGGTCGGTAAGACTTATCAACTCGAACGATAAAAAGCTATCAAAATAGACAATTTTTCATCCAAGTCAAAGAAAGATCTTTCCTTCGAGGCTCCCGAGAGAAAGGGAAAATGGTTTTCTTGCGAAAACGGTTAACGCTTCCTTTTTGCAAAAACAATGTTCTCTTCTTTTTCGGCTTCTATATTTCTTCCAGATTAAATCAACAAATTAAAAATTTGAACAAATCGACTGATTAAGGGATCTCTATTTTGTAGACTATGATTCTATGGATATCGGTAGATCATCATTCTAGTTAGACTCCGATTCCATACCATAAGAATTCTCAAACTCCTTTACAATTTAGTTTTCGAGTTATCAACAACAAATCCCTATGCCATCGATCTATTACAAATTCCTAAACTATCTTTTCGAGTGGATTGTTTTTAAATTTAGATTGTCTCGTGTATACCCGCTATGTACACAACACAAAAGAAAATAGGCGGTTGTTCTCTTCTCATCATAGAATGCTTATGATTATTCGATCCCTTTTTCTTTGGATCATAATTCAATCAAAATTTCGCGGGTTCTTCTACTCGGTAACTTCAATGACATCGGAATAGTTTCCTTCGTTGGTATACTATTCGATTAGAATGAAATCGAATCAGGTTTCAATATTTCGTTTTTAGTTCTTATCAATTACTGTCAAAAAGGAACAGTTTGAAGATTGAATAGAAAGCACATATTTTTTTGAATTTTTCATGAATCTCTTTTTACGTTATTTTGTACTGTACAATTCTTTTCGTTGTGGGATCATGTTTCCATACGAGAGGGACTGCTAAAAATTATACTGGATTGCTGCCTATGCCTAGACCGCGGATAAATGGAAATTTTATTGATAAGACCTTTTCAATTGTAGCCAATATATTATTACGAATAATTCCGACAACTTCAGGAGAAAAAGAGGCATTTACCTATTACAGAGATGGTGCGATTTGATTTTTTTTATTCCTCTTAGTCTTACAAGAAAGACACACGATTCGGGATCTGGATAAAAAGAAAAATAAATCTACGCTTGTGGAAGGTAAAGTTTGGAAATCGAACAACTACTTCTATTGGGTATCCTCGATTAATGCAGCCTCAGATGCTATGTTTGAATTGTCGATTCTAGTATGGAGCGCAGGTTTATGCCTATAGGTTCATTTTTACAGGTCAATCCTACTCTACTAGGACCAATAGGCAGCATAGGGGAAGAAGCACTACACCCGGGAATCCATAACACAAAAACTTTGTTAGAAATTATTCCTTTCCTTAGCAGGCTCGGGACTAATAAGAATGGTTGGGACAACAAACATCCATCGTGTTTGTATTTTGGATACCCGTATAACCATCGAAGGCTGTTGAAGTGACTAATTCCTGGAAATTAGGGGGCGCTGAGAACAAAGAAATTGTTGGAGTTATCCTTTCTCTCTAGTACACATAGGCTTGATGTTCAGAAAGAAACTCTTGCAGGAAGGTTGGCTAGAGATTTCTTGTAAAAACACCAGCCCTGTTCAGTTCATAATGAGAATCTTTTCATATTTTTTTGATTCCCCGTATTCTTTTCATTATGCACATAAGAGAGGAGCCGTATGAGATGAAAATCTCATGTACGGTTCTGGAACGGAGATTCTTTGAATTGAATGACGACCGTAACGGATGTCAGCTCAATCCGAAGGAAATTATGCAGAAGCTTTACAGAATTATTATGAAGCTATGCGACTAGAAATTGATCCCTATGACCGAAGTTATATACTTTATAACATTGGACTTATCCACACAAGTAACGGAGAACATACGAAAGCTTTGGAATATTATTTTCGAGCGCTAGAACGAAACCCATTCTTACCACAAGCTTTTAATAATATGGCCGTGATCTGTCATTACGTGCGACTATCTCCACTATAGAAAGAAAGATCCAATCCGCTAGTAAAGACTAGAAAAATAGGCTTTCTACATATGTATCGTCTAAAAGAACGATTTTATGAGCTGTAGAAAAGAAAGAAACTTCATAGAAGTCGAAATATGAAGAAAGAGATATGCCGAGCTGTTTTCTTCTATGGATAAAGGATCTAATTGATAGAGTAAGCGCCGTAAAGATCAATTCGCGGGATTTTGTACCGATACCATAATAACTGCTTACTTAGGTCATGGTGTGCGATAAATGTTAGGAATCCGCTTATGTAATAGAGTGGACCTACTAACGACTAAGGTATTGAGCAGCGGTGTAGGATCAAATCCCAAAGATAGTAAGTCTTTTTTCTTGAAAGTCTTTTTCAAAAGTTCTATAGAAATTTCGATAGAAGATGAAACCGAGATAGTTACCTTTTAGAAAATTATAACGATAGGATAAATACGTATGCTTTGTTCTTAGGAAGGTGGGAGCGAAGATAAAACTAAAACAGATTTTGAATCCAAATTTCCGATTTAAGTTTAAAACTCATGTCATTAGCTTCTTTTGGTTAACCCGAAAAATGGGATAGATCTACGTGAAATCTTATTCAATTAGATGCTAGTAGATGAAAATCGAGTACCAAAAGAGTTGACTGCTGAGCCGTATGAGATAGGAAACTCTCAAGTACGGTTCTAAGGGAAGGAATTAACGGTCCTATTCCGACCGGGGAGAACAGGCCATTCGACAGGGAGATTCTGAAATTGCGGAGGCTTGGTTCGACCAAGCCGCTGAGTATTGGAAACAGGCTATAGCACTGACTCCCGGTAATTATATTGAAGCGCATAATTGGTTGAAGATCACGAGGCGTTTCGAATAAAAGATGACGCCGTTTATTTATTTATTCGATTATTTTCTCTCTTTTTTTGCTAGAATTTATTTCTTGTAATTCATTTCTTAGAATTAATTTCTTTGTTAACCCCATCAGTCAAATAAAATCAAGCATTCCGATGGCAAGAACCAATCAAAGAATTTCATTATATCCCTTCTAGTTCGTCTGGTATTTCGTAGAACTAAAGGATAGACAGATATCGTAGAAAATATACTTTTCTTGTCTTTCTT